TGATTGCCGAGATTCGTACCGGAACGTCCACTTTTCATTTTAAAGAGAGAGTTCAAAAACATATTTATTCTGAGTCAGAAGGAGAAATGCACTGGAGTACTGATGGCTATCATGCGACCGAATATCCATATAGTAATGTTCATTTATTACCAAAAACAAGTCATTTATGGATATTAGCAGGAGGTCTATGCAGATCCAATATAGTGTCTTTTTCACTCCACAAGGATCAAGATCAAATGAATGCTAATTCTTTTTCTCTCGAAGAAAGATATATCTTTGATCTCTCACTGACTAATGATCAAGTAAGACATAAATTGTTGGATACTTTTGGTAAAAAATATAGGGAAATTTTTGATTATTCAAAACCTTATCAAATTATATCCAAGGGTCATTGTAATCTCATAGATCCTTCTACTTATATTCGTCAAGAGAATTCCTTGGCGAAAAAGCGAAGAAATAGATTCGTGATTCCCTTACAATATGATCAAGAACAAGAAAAGAAACTAATACCCTGTTTTGGTATTTCGATTCAAATACCTATAAATGGTATTTTACGTAGAAATAGTATTATTGCTTATTTTGATGATCCGCGATACAGAAGAAGCAGTTCGGGAATTACGAAATATGGGATTGTCGAAGTAGATTCAATCGTAAAAAAAGAGGATTTGATTGAGTATCGAGGAGCAAAAGAATTTAGTCCGAAATACCAAATGCAAATGAAAGTAGATCGATTTTTTTTCATTCCCGAGGAAGTGCATATTTTACCCGGATCTTCGCCCATAATGGTCCGGAACAATAGTATCATTGGAGTAGATACACGACTTGCTTTAAATCTAAATACAAGAAGTCGAATAGGTGGATTAGTCCGAGTGGAGAGAAAAAAAAAAAGTATGGAACTGAAAATATTTTCTGGAGATATTCATTTTTCTGGAGAGGTGGATAAAATATCTAGGCACAGTGGCATTTTGATACCACCAGGAATGGAAAAAAAAAATTCTAAAGGATCAAAAAAATTGAAAAATTGGATCTATGTCCAACGGATTACACCTACCAAAAAAAAGTATTTTGTTTTGGTTCGGCCCGTAGTCACATATGAAATAGCTGATGGGATAAATTTAGCAACACTTTTCTCTCAGGATCTCTTGCAAGAAAAGGATAATGTCCAACTTCGAATTGTAAATTATATACTTTATGGAAATGGCAAGTCAATTCGAGGAATTTCTCACACAAGTATTCAATTAGTTCGGGCTTGCTTAGTATTGACTTGGGACCAAGAAAAAAAGAGTTCTATAGAAGAAGAGGTTCATGCTTCTTTTGTTGAAATAAGGGCAAATGATCTGCTTCGTGATTTCATCCGAATTGAGTTAGTAAAGTCCACTATTTCGTATACCGAAAAAAGGTATGATACGGCAGGTTCAGGATTTATTTCCAATAATGAATTAGATCGTACCCATAGAAATCCTTTTGATTCCAAGGCAAAGATTCAATCATTTCCCCAACATAAGGGAACTCTTGGTACGTTGTTGAATCGAAATAAGGAATGCCAATCTTTCATAAATTTGTCATCATCCAATTGTTCTCAAATTGGCCCCTTCAATACTTCGAGATCTAATAATACGACAAAAGAATCGGATCCCATGACTCCAATTAGGTATTTGTTGGGTCCTTTAGGTACTATTGTACCTAAAATAGTAAAATTTTGTTCATCTTACTATTTAAGAACTTATAATCAAGTCTTTTTAAAGAAAGATTTTTTATTTGAAAATTTTCAACAGACTTTCCAAGTGCTTCAAGTACTTCCATTTAAATACTATTTCCTAGATGAAAATAGTAGGATTTATAATCCTGATTCATGCAGTAACATCATTTGGAATTCATTCCATTCGAATTGGTGTTTTCTCCATCACGATTCTTGTGAAGAGGCATGGACAATAATTAGCCTTGGACAATTCCTTTGTAAAAATGTATGTCTATTGAAATACGGATCACACATAAAAAAATCTGGTCAAATTTACATTGTTCATGTTGACTCTTTAGTTATAAGATCAGCTAAGCCCTATTTGGTCACTCCAGGAGCAACTGTACATGGCCATTATGGGGAAACCTTTTCTGAAGGAAATACATTAATTACATTTATATATGAAAAATCGAGATCTGGTGACATAACGCAAGGTCTTCCAAAAGTGGAACAAATCTTAGAAGTTCGTTCGATTGATTCAATATCGATGAACCTCGAAAGAAGAGTTGAAGGTTGGGACGAACGTATCCGAAGAATTCTTGGGATCCCCTGGGGATTCTTGATTGGAGCTGAATTAACCATAGCCCAAAGTCGTATCTCTTTGGTTAATAAGATCCAAAAGGTTTATCGATCCCAGGGGGTACAGATCCATAATAGACATATAGAGATTATTGTACGTCAAGTAACATCAAGAGTTTTGGTTTCAGAAGATGGAATGTCTAATGTTTTTTTACCTGGGGAACTTATTGGATTGTTGCGAGCAGAGCGAGCAGGGCGCGTTTTGGACGAAGCGATCTTTTATCGGGCAATCTTATTGGGAATAACGAAGTCATCTCTGAATACTCAAAGTTTCATATCCGAAGCGAGTTTTCAAGAAACTTCTCGAGTTTTAGCAAAAGCTGCTCTACGAGGTCGTATTGATTGGTTGAAAGGCCTGAAAGAGAACGTTGTTTTGGGGGGGATTATACCAGTTGGTACCGGATTCAAAAAATTAGTACATCGTTCAAAGCAAGACAAAAACATTCATTTGAAAATAAAAAGGAAGAATCTATTTGAGTTGGAAATGAGAGATATTTTGTTACACCATAGAGAATTGTTTTGTTCTTATTCCCCAAACACTTTCCATGAGACATCAGACCAATCATTTACGTAATTTCATTTACTAATTCCTAAAAATAGGTTCATTCTTTTTACTTTAACTCTCTGGTCCAATTATGGATTTCGTAATCAATGAAATCCATAATAAAGAATGAAATTCATGGTTTGGGTCGTAGATCAAAGGTCAATCCTGGTAAAAGGTTCCGTTGGAACAATTATTTATTTCACAAGGTAATGAATCTCTTTGAAAAAAAAAATAAAAAGAGAAAGTGTGGGAAAATGGGAAGACGATATTGGAACATCAATTTGGAAGAAATGATGGAAGCAGGAGTTCATTTTGGTCATGGTACTAATAAATGGAATCCTAGAATGGCTCCTTACATCTCTGCAAAGCGTAAAGGTATTCATATTACAAATCTTACTATAACCGCTCGTTTTTTATCAGAAGCCTGCGATTTAGTTTTTGATGCAGCAAGTAGGGGAAAAAAATTCTTAATCGTTGGCACCAAAAAGAAAGCAGCGGATTTAGTAGCATCAGCAGCAATAAGGGCTCGATGCCATTATGTTAATAAAAAATGGCTTGGTGGTATGTTAACGAATTGGTCTACTACAGAAACAAGACTTCAGAAATTCAGGGACTTAAGAGCAGAACAAAAGATGGGGAAACTCAATCGTCTTCCCAAAGGAGACGCAGCAATGTTGAAGAGAAAGTTATCTACCTTGCAAACATATCTGGGTGGGATCAAATATATGACGGGATTACCCGATATTGTAATTATCGTTGATCAGCAAGAAGAATATACGGTTCTTCGAGAATGTGTTATTTTGGGTATTCCGACGATTTGTTTAATTGATACAAATTGTGACCCAGATCTTGCAGATATTTCTATTCCGGCCAACGATGATGCTATAGCTTCGATTCGATTGATTCTTACAAAATTAGTATCTGCAATTTGTGAGGGCCGTTCTAGTTATATAAAAAATGGTTGAATATCTTATCATTACTCTTATCATTAAGAAGAAGAAAGAAGAAGATTAGTTTGTTTTTGCTGAACTCTCTTTGATTGTTACTATTTTGGTTTGCATCTTTTGGAGTTTGAACTATGTTTTGAATATTGAAGAATATTGAAAAGATAAAATGATTGGTATTTTTTTTATGTGATTTCTTGGTATCCGAAATATACGATTCATAACTTAAATTCATGAATGAACATAGATGAATTGAGAAAGAGATGGTTGAATCAAAATAATTACTTTTTTGAAGTTTGATTTCTGTTAGAGGACAATATGAATTTTATACTATGTTCCATTAAAACACTCAAAGGATTATACGATATATCAGGTGTAGAAGTAGGCCAACATTTATATTGGCAAATAGGAGGTTTACAAATTCATGCCCAAGTACTTATCACTTCTTGGGTTGTAATTACTATCTTATTAGGTTCAGTCATCATAGCTGTTCGAAATCCACAAACCATTCCGACCGACGGTCAGAATTTCTTCGAATATGTCCTTGAATTTATTCAAGACTTGAGCAAAACTCAGATTGGAGAGGAGTATGGTCCTTGGGTTCCTTTTATAGGAACGATGTTCCTATTTATTTTTGTTTCTAACTGGTCAGGTGCTCTTTTACCTTGGAAAATCATAAAGTTACCTCATGGGGAGTTAGCTGCGCCCACGAATGATATAAATACTACTGTTGCTTTAGCTTTACCCACGTCAGTGGCATATTTCTATGCGGGTCTTAGCAAAAAAGGATTGGGATATTTTGGGAAATACATTCAACCAACTCCAATACTTTTACCAATTAATATTCTAGAAGATTTCACAAAACCTTTATCTCTTAGTTTTCGACTTTTCGGGAATATATTGGCTGATGAATTAGTGGTTGTTGTTCTTGTTTCTTTAGTGCCTTCAGTAGTTCCTATACCTGTCATGTTTCTTGGATTATTTACAAGCGGTATTCAAGCTCTTATTTTTGCAACTTTGGCTGCGGCTTATATAGGTGAATCCATGGAGGGTCATCATTGACTAACTTTCGAAATAGTTTTTTTTGAAGCTTATCCCAATTCAAGGGTGGTTCAATATAATCCACTAGGTTGAAGAATAAAATGCAAATAGCTACATGTATGTATATATGAAGAAAGATAGATGAAATTTGGAAGAGAAAGAAGGGTCGGGACTCCTACTACATATATGTATATGTAATGCCTATGAGTATAAATCCTTATGTATGTTTCGAAGAATGGTTCCAGAATACGATTTAATAGAATAAAAAGTGCAGGTGATTTACGTTATGGAAGAATAAAAGTATATGTTATTTACTAGTTAGATAGTAATTACCCCTATCTCTTTTTTTTTAGTCCACTGCATTTAGATGAATTTCCATATCAGTCCTTTTTCTATTTTGTCTGTGATTGTGAATTGAATGAAAAATGAAAGAGAAAGAATAGAATAGTTTCTAAACAAGGAAACGCAATGACTAAAACTGTATACATATTACATAAGGTAGAAAGTAAAAACGGTATATCGAAGTAGTTCTGACAATTCAGTAATATTCTGAATTCCATTTGGAGCTTTTAGTTACCTCGACCCGATAGATTTTGGTGAGAAAGATCAAAAAAGAAAAAAGAAGTGTAGTAAATAGTAAAAGTAGAAGTAGAAAAATAAGTAGATTAAGTACTAATTCATTGGTTGGTTGTATCATTAACCATTTCTTTTTTTGGTGCGAGGAACTTACCATGAATCCACTTATTTCTGCTGCTTCCGTTATTGCTGCTGGATTGGCTGTAGGGCTTGCTTCTATCGGACCTGGGGTCGGTCAAGGTACTGCTGCGGGCCAAGCCGTAGAAGGTATTGCGAGACAACCAGAAGCAGAGGGTAAAATACGAGGTACTTTATTACTTAGTCTGGCTTTTATGGAAGCTTTAACAATTTATGGACTGGTCGTGGCATTAGCTCTTTTATTTGCAAATCCTTTTGTTTAATGTTTAATTTCATCGTAGAATAAAAACATAACCATAAATAATAAATTTGAGAATAATAAGCGGATTGATACAAAAAGAACTCTGTTCTTTGTTAGTCCTATCTATAAGGGGAGAGCTTATGAAAAATATAACCGATTCTTTTGTTTCCGTGGAGCACTGGCCCTCCGCTGGGAGTTTCGAGCTTAATACCGATATTTTAGCAACAAATCCAATAAATCTAAGCGTAGTGCTGGGTGTATTGATTTTTTTTGGAAAGGGAGTGTGTGCGAGTTGTGTATTTCAAGAATAGGTTGGATTTCACCGGCTGCACTTTCTTTATATTTATGTATTCTTTTTTATAGCAGAAATAGGAACAAAGGGTGCATAATCTCGACGAATTACTTCGGAATTGGATTTCATTCAGAGATCATATGTAAGAACCATAGCATTTCGTGACTAATTGATAAATGAACTTTGATTCTCTTCTCTATCAACCAATAATGTTGAGGTCTTTTACATGGTTAAAGATAAATTGTTTGAAGTCCAGGCACAGCATAGTATGGTACTCTTTCTACCGCTACGTTAGTAACAAAAAGGTTTAAAGATGATAAAAAAGGAATAATTGGGAATTTATCCGATGTAGAACACTCATATGGATAAAATTATTTGAACCATTAACTGGAAAGATGGGTATCTCCCCCCTTTTTTTATCCACTGCCGAATCGACGACCTATGTATTCTATTTGTATAAAAAAGAGAATTTTTTGGATAAAAAAATTGAAATCTCATTCTAATAATAATGATAATGAAGTTCAAAATTCTATTCAATTATATATTATCTATTCTAATTTTGATCTAATTTATCATAGCATATAAAGAAGAAAGAATAGAATTCTTTTTTCTTTAAAATCTTTTTTTTTTCTTTTTGGAAATAAGTTGTAAATAAAGAACAAATAAAGAAACAACTTTGCTGACAATTTTTTATTTTTTGTCTGGTCTGAAGAGTCCTCCTAAGATTCTGATGTTAGATCAGTTTCGATATACGAACAGAAAAGAGAGGATAGGCTCATTCCGTTCAAAGATATGGGGAATGCCCATCAATCAAAGAAAAGATAAAAGAAACAATTGAGCGTGAGAGCCAAATGAATCGAAAGATTCATGTTTGGTTCGGGAAGAGATATGATAGTTGTGAAATGAATGGAAAGATAATCTACTTTCATTAAATGATTTATTAGATAAGCGAAAACAGAGGATCTTGAGTACTATTCGAAATTCAGAAGAATTACGTAAAAGAGCCATTGAACAGCTCGAAAGAGCTCGGGTTAGATTACGGAAAGTGGAAATCGAAGCAGATGAGTATCGAACGAATGGATACTCCGAGATAGAACGAGAAAAAGTAAATTTGATTAATGCTACTTGCAATAGTTTGGAACGATTAGAAAATTACAAAAATGAAACTCTTTTTTTTGAAAAACAAAGAGCAATTAATCAGGTCCGACAACAAGTTTTGCAACAAGCCTTACAAAAAGCTCTAGGGACTTTGAATAGTTGTTTGAATAGCGAATTACATTTTCGTACCATCAGTGCTAATATTGGTATCCTCGGGTCCGTGGAAGAAATAACTGATTAGCCTTTTTACTCTAGTTTAGAGTTTAGGTATTATTTTTTCCCTTTCCTTCCGAAAAATAAAAAAGAGAT